TTCAATTGGTTGGTATTTTTGCTTATCCTCGTATCTTTCAAAAATTGAAACTTAGGGAAGTGCTTTATAAACATATGTATAAAAAGAACATATTTCATTTAGCCTTTTCATGCCTACTATAACTAGTTATTTTGGTTTTCTACTAGCAGCTTTGACTATCACCTCAGCTCTATTTATCGGTCTGAGCAAGATACGACTTATTTGAAATTAATTAAATGAACAATTCATAAAAAAAATCTTTCTATGGCAGTTCATATCTTCTACAGTTACTTAACGTATCAATTTCCAATTCTTGGTCATTGAGATTTATAGTCAATACAGATTAATATTTAAGGATAAATATTACCTCCCCTTTCCCCTTTCAAACAAATTGAAATGATTGAAGTTTTTCTATTTGGAATCGTCTTAGGTCTAATTCCTATTACTTTGGCCGGATTATTCGTAACTGCATATTTACAATACAGACGTGGTGATCAGTTGGACCTTTGATTAATTAACATCTCTTTTTTGATTGACCTCCTACTTCCTTTAATCCGCGGGAGGTCAAATTTAGATTGCTGTTCAATTATTTAAGTGTAATTTTCGACCTAACGCGATTAACAAGAACACAGAATCACGCTCTGTAGGATTTGAACCTACGACATCGGGTTTTGGAGACCCACGTTCTACCGAACTGAACTAAGAGCGCCTTATTATCATTATCACAATAAAGATTTTGTGACCCCAATTAATCTTGCATATATATCATAAAATTAAAGATTTATTATGTATGTCCAATTTATCTCAATTGATCCCTCGTTACTGCTCATAAGATAAGTAATAGGTAGGGATGACAGGATTTGAACCCGTGACATTTTGTACCCAAAACAAACGCGCTACCAAGCTGCGCTACATCCCTTTCAATTGGTCTACAGTGTCATTGTAGAGAATCCCTGTCTTGTTTTCCACATCTTTACTTCCTCCATTGATATACAAAAATTCTCTTTTCATTTCTTCTTTTTGGTCTCATATATCATATAACAAACATATAATATATTAAAAGACTTATATTATATAAAGTATGAAATAAATATGAAACCTACCATAAAAAATTAATATTTTTTAGTAATTTCAGGTAGAAATATCTTTTTTGTACATTTTAATTTTAATTAGGGACTCCGCGTACAAATACAGGCGGTCAGTCATTAACTACATATACACATCTGGTCATATATGTATTACCATTATGTATTACAAATTACAATAAAATTACAATAACGAATAAAGAAAGAGGAGTTTTTCAAATGCGAGATCTAAAAACATATCTCTCCGTGGCACCGGTAGTAAGTGCTTTATGGTTCGGGTCTTTGGCAGGTTTATTGATAGAGATCAATCGTTTTTTTCCGGATGCGTTGATATTCCCCTTTTTTTCATTTTAGTTATTGATATGAGAAGGGGGAAGAAGATTAGAGATACAATCAAATCTCTGTAACTAATCCCTACCCTTGCCTTCTTTTTTTCTTTGTTTTTTTTTTTTAGAATAAGTTATTCTAAAAAAAAAAAAACAAAGAAAAAGCGGTTTCGCCCTCAGTGAAACTATGAACCCGGGCCCAGGCTCAAATTAATATTAATATAATAATAGAGTGGAAATGAAAATGTGATGGTTGGGGCAACTATATCATACAAGATACTTAACTGAAAATACTGTACGGCAATTCTTAATTATAAATATAGTTAGAAATCATTATATTACTTATTATTACTATATTGATTGCAACGAAATCTTTCTTTTATAATTTGATTTCGAGTTACCTGCTTCTATTTTTTTTTGTCCTTTATTCTTCCTTGCTTCGGATCGGAAAATTAAAGAATTGAGTGAATCATAAACCAAAGGAGGTTCATGGCCAAGGGTAAAGATGTCCGAGTAACAGTTATTTTGGAATGTACCAGTTGTCTTCGAAATCGTGTTAATAAGGAATCAACGGGCATTTCCAGATATATTACTCAAAAGAATCGACACAATACGCCTGGTCGATTGGAATTGAGAAAATTCTGTCCCTGTTGTTACAAACATACGATTCATGGGGAGATAAAGAAATAGATCGAATCGACCGCTCGTGTGTCAGTCTTCCAAGGAAGGTGAAAAATTACATATTATATATAACATATATTTATTTAAATATAAACAAACCCAATCCTATTTCTTAATTCTACATCATGTTTGATCCGATCGAAATAGGATTGGGATTTTCAGGATAAGGAATAAACAAACCATGGATAAATCCAAGCGAATCCTTCTTAAATCCAAGCGATCTTTTCGTAGGCGTTTGCCTCCGATCCAATCGGGGGATCGAATTGATTATAGAAACATGAGTTTAATTAGTCGATTTATTAGCGAACAAGGAAAAATATTATCTAGACGGGTAAATAGGTTGACCTTAAAACAACAACGATTAATTACTATTGCTATAAAACAAGCTCGTATTTTATCTCCGTTACCTTTTCTTAATAATGAGAAACAATTTGAAAGAAGCGAGTCAACTCGTAAGAAAAAAAAAAAAATTGGAGAAGAATAAATATTTTTTATTGAACGTGTTTCTTCATTTTGATGACTTTATCATATTTTATCATACTAATTTCTACTCTACCTTCCCAGAGTTCATTCTCCAGGGAACTCCATTTAAACTATTCCAACGGATTCCTTCCAATCTCTTTATTTTATGATCTCGTTGGAAATCATATAAAGACAACTCTTATTTAATATAGCTATTTGTGCAAGTATTTTACGATTAAGAAGCAACTGTCTCTTGTACAGATTGTGTATTAATTTGCTATAACTAAAGTATACTTTATTCTCGCGAATTACTGCATTTATCCGAGTGATCCACAAACGACGAAAATCTCTCTTTTGTCTACCTCTATCCCGATGAGCCGAAACCAAGGCTCTTATTTTCTGTTGAGTAATAGTACGAGTAAGTCTTGAATGAGCCCCTCGAAAGGTTGATGCAAATAAACGGATTTTTGTTCTACGTCTTCGAGCTATATACCCTCGTTTAATTCTGGTCATTGAATAAATGAAACTTTGATGAATAACTAATCGATTTCCTTTCTTTCAGTTATTCTCTTCCCGTGTCCTAGTCTATTAATAACAAAACGGATTCTTCCAATGTATAAAATAAAAATTCCAATGGCTTTTGCTATTATAACCTTCCCGACCACGATTTTTTCTTTTTTTCTAGGCATTTCACCTATAAAAAAAAAATTGTATTGATACTAGGTATTAAAAACACATAGTAAATAAAAAAGTAATAAATATAAATGGATATAGTGGGTTCCATCGTTTCTATGGTTACTTCTTAAACGGTGAGGTCTTCTCTATACACCGGAGCCCTTCTTTCTTTCATTTAATCAATGTTATTGTTAACTTGTACAGTTCAAACTCTTTGGCTCTACCCATAATTATCCAGTACTAGGTCTTTCACAACGAGATCCACTTATACAGTAACGGTATTTAATTATGAAGATTAGCTGGGTAGCTGACCCTGTTAGTCCGTTCTTGCAAGAGTAAGGCAGAATTTTTCTGCTTTTTAAAATAGGATTTCCCCTGCTTAATGGATACCATTTGCTATCAATGGAGAATTCTTTCTCATCTTAAATTTTAAATTTTTAAATTGAGGTGATTGGATTTGCACCAACGGAAACCATACATTTGATACCATAATAGAAGGATAGATCTTTTTTATTTTTAGATATTGACTGGAGTTCTTCCATTCTATCCTATTCACTGGTATTGATCGTTGATACTGGATCAATTGTTTTCTTTCTTTTGTCCTAGCCCATGATCTGAACGAGTCGCACATACACCCTAGTACATGTTCCTCGTCGTTGAGGACATCCCCCAAGAGCGGGGGATTTCGTGACATTTCTGATTGGCTGTCTTGTGTTTCTAATAAGTTGTTTAATAGTTGGCATGTTGAATCATATACATAATGGGCTGGTTTAGATCGATCTTAACCGGATGCTTATGAATTATTTTATTTCTATATTAATAGATTAATGAGATTAATTAATAGATTAATGAGATTAATTAATAGAATATTAAATAATAGAATATTAAATCCGGTAAGAAGATAAAATCTCAAATAACGAATTCGTGTGAAATCCTTGTTATTTTTTCTTTTTTATTCAGTCGCTACAAGATCAACAATTCCATGAGCTTGGGCTTCTATTGCTGACATAAAAACATCTCTTTCCATGTCTTCGGATACAACCCATAAGGGTTTGCCTGTCCTTTGTGCATAAACCCTTGTGAGGGTTTCGCGCAGCTTCAGTAGTTCTTCCGCTTCCAAGATAAATTCTCCCGTCTGTGCCTCATAAAAAGAGGCAGCAGGTTGGTGGATCATTACCCTGATGATATAACATAATAAATGTTTATTCTATCTCGCATAATGAAAGGTGAAGAGATAAAGAATAATAATAAAAAAAGATATAATTGAACAACCGTACAGGCATCTTCTTTTGCGCATTGCATACGGCTCTATAATGGAATTCACTTTTTTTTTACCTTACTTACACTTACATGGAAAAATTTTTAAATAAATAAATATAAATTAAATATAAATATAAATATAAATATAAATATAGGGTCTATCAGACTCAGGTTGGTAAATGATCCAATAACCACCCTTCTTTTTGGAGTAGTTCAAAAATACTATGATGGCTCCGTTGCTTTATATATTTATTTCGTTTGTTATTTAGCAATCCCAAAGTTTCTTTTTTTTTTTTTCAAATAAAAAAACAAGATTTTTTTATTTTCATATTCTTTCATAACATAAATATTGTTAAGATTAAGAGCTCCCGGTGTGAAAACAAAAAAGTTTGTGACGCTGAAATAGGACTCCCGATAGATCGTATAAAATCGGAAATGCCTTTTATCTCATACTACTCTTTCGATACATAATTTAAGGGTAAAAAAAAAATTCTTATATCGAATTCGAAGTGCCATGCTATTATTACTTAAT